ACTTCCTCCTTCCCCACACTTTAACCCATCAGCCAAGAATAAAAAACCGCAGGGGAAACCCCCTCCACTCCAATAGGCATAAAAGAGTGATTTACACCACAAATCTCTCTGCACTGCCCAAGCATTAACCCAGACCTCATCAAATGCACTCCCAACTGATTAATTCGCCCCGGAATAGCATCAACCTTCACCCCAATAGAAGGAAGAGCTCAAGCATGAATAACATCAGCAGACCTTACAAGCACTCGACTATCAACCCCATAAGGCAACACACACCGATTATCAACCTCCAACAAACGATAACCTCCCCTACCCACATCTATCCTCCCCACCATATAAGAGTCAAAACCAACAGACTTGCCCCCATCCCTATACTCATACTCTCAATACCACTGATGCCCAATAGCCTTCATCCTAACGGCGGGCCCACCAACCTCGTCTAACAAATATAACAAACGAACAGACGGGATAGCCAAGATCAACAAAAGCAACCCCGGAACCACAGTCCAAGCTGCTTCCAGTGCCTGAGCCTCTATAACAAACCGAGAGGACAAGCTACTCTTCAATAAACAAACCATCATATAACCCACAAAAGATGATACCAAAACAAGGACAAACATAGCATGATCATGAAAAAAAGTTAACTCAGAACTTAAAGCACTAAACCTATCTTGAAACCCTAATTGACCCCAAAAGCTCATTTTACCTCACTTCTCACCCTAAAGCACAACTGCCATAATCCCAATCTGCCTAAGTCTAACGAAAGATTCTCCCTATCTACAGAACCACAATCTGCTGTTTTACTTTAAACTACTCGTTACAACCCACCCCCTCTCTCTCTACTACAAAATAACCATTCATCACTCTTTACAAAACTTTAATCAAACAAAATTACCCTATACAAAGAGACAGGCACCACACCAAAAGTGCAATAAGAGAAGTAGCCGAGCTAATATGTGGCTTCTAACCACATAAAGAGAGGTTTAACTCCTTCCACTTCTCTCTAATGAAATCACCAAACAAATTCCTATTCCTGTTCTTAATAGTTAGAAGCACCTGCTTAGTGGTCTCCTCATCTAATTGGCTAACAACATGGGTAGGCCTCGAAATTAATATATTAGGATTCATTCCACTTATATTTCTAAAGGAAACCGCAAACGAATCAGAAACAGCCGTAAAATATCTAGTACCACAATCCTTAGGATCAACAACTTTTATTGCCTCTGCTGTAATTTCCCTTCACTTAAACAATACACAATCCTTAATATCGATTGCAATGTGCCTAAAGCTTGGAGCCGCACCGCTCCACTTCTGGTTTCCACCAGTAATGGCTAGCCTCTCGCTATTACCTGCCTTCATACTCCTCACCTGACAAAAAATCGCCCCCATCTTCGCCATTGCCACTTTCGCCCCATCCCCCACACCCGACATTCTTTTAGTGGCAAGAATCAGGGCCCTATGGGGAGGGGTTGGTGGACTAAACCAAACCGACCTCCGGTCTTTACTTACCTACTCTTCAATCGCACACACAGGCTGAATACTGGCTAGCATCAGTAGCAACACCTCCGTTTTGTCCTTTTATGTAATAACCTACATCCTAATTAACCTCTCAATCTACTCTGCTCTAATTACAACATCCCTAAGATCCCACAAACAACTCTTTACTGCCCAAAGCCCAGCCAATTCCCTTTTGCTAGCCACTTGCATTCTCTCTCTAGGTGGCTTACCGCCACTAAGAGGCTTTGTTATAAAACTTCTTGTAATTAAGTTTACGCAAGCCAGACTACTAGTTATCTTTACCCTAATCCTAGGTGCCCTAGTAAGACTTTTTTATTACTTGTCCTTAACCTTTTCCCCGTTATTAGAGCTATCTAAAACGCATCTAGCTAAAATCCGCACCTCAAAGCCCGCCCTCCCACTCTTCCTTGCCCAAATCCTACCACTATCTGCACTTCTTTTCTACTTTTAAGTAGGGTAAGCTAAAACAAGCTGTTGGGCTCATAACCCAAAAATAGACACACTCTCCCTTCTACTCCCACAAAAAACCTAATAGTAAAATCACACATCTAATAAACAGGCCTACCTCTCCCACTCCAAAGACCCCTCACGTCACTCGTGCACAACCCCCACAAAAAGCAACAACAAAAACACAAGCAATATGATATACCCACCAACCCACATTAAAGGGCTACCAACTACCAACACAGCCGGAAACAATAAAACAATTTCCACATCAAAAACCACAAAAATAACAGCCAGCAAAAAAAACCGCAAAGAAAATGGCACCCGAGAAGAGCCTATAGGGTCAAACCCACACTCAAATGCACTAGACTTTTCCCGACCCAAAGTAGAAGAAAGCCCCAAAAATAGCCCAACAACTAGCAATACTATCCTTAGCACCACAGACAATAATACTCTCACCACAACTTTTTCCATATACCTAATGGTATCTTCTTATGATAAACACCCCATTTACTACTTTAAAGAAAACTTATAATAACCCAAATCTCAAAGTTAAAGTGCATAGTCGTTAAAGGAACAAGTTCTGTACTTTAATCAAAAGATTTGATTTGCAATCAACCATTGAGTTGCCCATTACCGCTCTAGAACTACCCCCAAAGGACCTCGGAGAATGTTTGCCTTGAAATCAAAGAGAAAGTGTTCGACTCACTTATCCTTTTGTTAACTTAGCTAACCCTACCACGCTGACTAGGTGTTTATTCGCACATTGACTTTTCACGTCAAAGGGGCATGCCAAATGCATTCAGCTATCCAAAAATTCATCACTAGCCTTAAACTCCCAATTCTATTGGGACTCTCCCTTATTCTTATCTGCACGGCCTTATACCACGGTTTACCCATCAACTTAATAGTATCAGCCATTGATCCACCAATACCCAATCCCCCGACACTTATCAACCAAACAACCACCACAACCACAGGAAATCACGCTGTAACCCCAAGCAAAGCCCAAACAGACATCACCGAGGTTTAGTTAAGTAGCCAAATACTCCCCCTCACCTATTCAGCTTACTGCTTGATTCTAAGGGACTTAAGTTAAAAAACTAATAGCCTTCAAAGCTGCAAATGGCACACGCCAGTCTCTAACAGACTTTAAACAAGAAACTCAAAGTGTTATGGTTTCGACCCATAAAAAGGCATAACCCCATGCCCTTGTTTTAAATATTTCATTGACGTACCAAATTAACTGTACTAGTTAAACTACATATGGTAGCCCACGCACATTGTGCCTAAGTGGCTAATTTATAGTAAGGCCTTTAACAAGCCCTAAACCAATAAATTTAGCCCTAGACTCTTCCTACAAGTCAAAGGCCCTGCCCACAACACCAATGTCCTATATTAGCTTAGCTAGGAGACTAGGCCCTAGAAAACAAGTAAACAGGGGTGGCTAAAATGGTGCCAGCAGTCGCGGTTATACCATTACCCCAAGTTAATTATCTCAATCAAGGACAAACCCTAAACGACTAAACGATTATCTTCTTACGTAAAAAATAAATTTCAACTAAACCCGAACAAGTCCTATAACCCTGTCCCAACAAACCACAACCTCAAAACCCGGATTAGATACCCGACTATTGTGTGGCCCAACGTATAAAAGAACACTACAAGCGAAAGCTCAAACCTCAAACAATGTGGCGGTGCTTAACTCCCTATCAGGGGATCCTGTGTCTTAATTCGATAATCCACGAAAACCTTAACTCCCCTAGCCCACAGCTTATGTATGGCCGTTTACGCTTGCTCAAAAAAGATCCCTAAAGGAAGCAACAGGGCCCCACTCCCCCTAATTCAGGTGACATATAGCCAATGGTGAGCTGACTCATGGGATACAAATAAACACACTACCGAACTTAAGCTTTAAACCCTTAACAAAGGAGGACTTGAAAGTAAGACCCGCATCCATAAAACCGGTCTGAACAAGAACTTAAGCGCGCACAAATCGCCCGTCACTCCGGCAGTAAAGCCGGATAAGTCGTAACATAGTAGGGGTAATGGAAATTGCCCCTATCATGTCCATGGTGGCCGAGAACCTTAGGCACCGAGCTTTTAACTCGTCTACAGTTGCATTTACTCCAGGACAGCTTTGAGAAGCTAATCAGCATCGGTCTTGTAAACCGAAGACCAGAACTACTCTTCTCCAAAGCTACAATAGCAAAGTGGCCGAGACATAGGCAAAAGATTGTAGCTCTTTACACGGATCACTCCCTTTGCAAGCAAAATTACTATCTCATAACACCTTAAACTTAAAGAAAACCCCCACACCCTACAGTACCCCCTTGAAACTCGCCACAACCTTTATACCCGCAAGGGTAAACCCTTAGCACATGACAGAAAAGCTAACATTTTATCCCTCTTGCATCATGGAGAAGCAACACAAAACTAATAACCTTAAGCTCCCGAATAACTATGAGCTACTAAACCTTAAAAATTAATGTATCACAATTGATATAGTAACCTTTAGTAGGAGTAACAAGCCTTCCATATAGTTATATAGCTGGTTTTCCACCAAAAAGCATCGAAGTGCTGCCCTATAGAAAACTCATCATACTTACAAATTTCAATAGGTGCTAATCTTCTGAGGATTAGCTCGGAAGATAAACAAAAATAACAAACCCCAATCACCTCAAAAGTAGGCTTAAAAGCAGCCATCGAATAGCGTTCTAGCTAATAACCCTCAACCCAAAATAATATCAAAACCTAATTTTCCTCACAGAGGAACCTAGCACCAAACATACCTCGCTAATGCACCGGCATCCTATTAGTATTCCTAACATCTTTTTTCTTTAAATACTAAAATTAATCGAAACTTAATAACACACAACCACAGACCCATATAAAGCGAACTCGACAACAACGTTCTCTGCCTGTTTACCAAAAACATCGTCTTTTGAACCCATACATAAAAGATAATGCCTGCCCAGTGACAATTTAAACGGCCGCGTTAGCGTGAGCGTGCTAAGGTAGCGTAATAAATAGCCTCTTAATTGGAGGCCAGTGAAAGGCAAGACTAAGAACACCTGTGCCCTTTATGTCAAAAAAACTTTTCATCCGAGTGAAAAGACTCGGATAATGAGGGAAGACGAAAAGACCCCGCGGAACTTTCACCTCTTCTTACACTCCTGCATAGAAACATAAAAGTGTAATAGGTTTGATTGGGGCAATCTCGGAACCACCTAAACTTCCGATCTCATTAAAAAAAATTTAAAATTTGGTATAGACTATAATAGTAGTTACCCCGGGGATAACAGCGTCATCCAACTTAAGAGTACACATCGAAAGTTGGGTTTGCGACCTCGATGTTGGCTTAAGGTTATCCACATTAGTGCAGCCGCTATGAAAGGATAGTCTGTTCGACTATTATACCCTTACACGAGCTGAGTTAAGACCGGCGCAAGCTAGGTTGGTTTCTATCTCCCCCACTAACCCCCTCCTTGATTGTACGAAAGGACCTCAATGGGTGCACCTAATCCAAGCACTCAATAAATCCCCACCCCATAACTAACTACCCAGAATCCCTAAAGCGGGTTAGTATAACAATACCACTGACTTAGGATCAGTAAATAAGTAACCACTTACCCTCTACTCCTTAAGAGAACCCCCTCAAACAAGGGAAAGAAGCTACACCTAGCAATTAGCTGTTACCTAATAGATAGCGAGCAAACCTCGCCTACCCTACCAAACCAGAAAATAGTTTATAGAAAACAAAAACTTTGGGAGTTTTAGATTTAGGTACACTAATTTTCTGAATCAAACTATCAACTCGAAAAGCCCACCCAATCACCAAAATCCTCAACGACTCTCTCTACGATCTCCCAGCCCCAACAAACCTGTCTACCTGATGAAATTTCGGATCCCTCTTAGGCCTATGTCTTGGTACACAAATCATTACAGGCCTCTTTCTAGCTATACACTACACCTCTAATGTAGACCTAGCCTTTTACTCAGTCTCCCACATCTCCCGGGATGTAAATTATGGCTGGCTTATACGAACCATCCACGCAAACGGCGCTTCATTTTTCTTCGTCTGCATTTACTTACACACGGGCCGTGGAATATATTACGGCTCATATTTAGCCAAAGAAACTTGAAACATCGGCGTTATCTTAATGTTCCTCACCATAGCAACAGCTTTCTTAGGTTATGTACTACCCTGAGGTCAAATGTCTTTTTGGGGTGCCACTGTAATTACAAACTTGTTGTCAGCAATCCCATACGTAGGTAAAACCCTAGTTTACTGGCTGTGGGGAGGCTTTTCAGTCTCCAACGCCACCTTGAGACGGTTTTTTGTTTTACACTTTGTTCTCCCGTTTGTTATCCTAGCCTTCGCCATAATCCACCTCCTGTTTTTACACGAAACAGGATCCAATAACCCTCTTGGCATTTCCTCAAATACTAACCTAATCCCATTCCACGTTTACTATACCGTAAAAGATACGGCAGGTTTCGTTGTAGCTCTAGGCATACTTGCAACTATTTGCTTCTTCTCACCGAATCTCCTAAGGGACCCAGAAAACTTTATTCCAGCAAACCCACTAAGAACCCCAATTCATATTCAACCAGAGTGATATTTTCTATTCGCTTACGCAATTCTACGCTCTATCCCAAACAAGCTGGGCGGAGTAGTAGCCCTAGTTATATCTATCTTAATCCTCATCCTTATACCCTTGACCCACATTAATACAATACGATCTACCTCATTCTACCCAATAAACCAAACCCTTTTCTGGAGCTTCGTAAGGGTTTTCCTGGTTTTAACTTGAATCGGAAAACAACCCGTGGAAGACCCATTTATTTGAGTAGGTCAGACTTTTTCTGTCCTATACTTTCTATACTTTGCACTCGCTCCCCTTACAGTTAAAGTCTGAGATTTTATGTTATACCTCGAGCCCAAATAATACAGCCTAAGGACAGATAGTTCAAACTCAAAACGTAACACTGAAAATGTTAACATGGCATTCGCCTCTCTCCACAGGGGTGTTAACCTTTTACACTCATCCCCCAAAAAGAACCACCGTAAATAGTTTAGAAAAAAGGAACAACTAAGAACCAAAGCCACTGTAACAAGAAAAATTCGAGTAAATACCAACAACCTACCTCTCTGCGCCAGATAAGAACCTCTAATACCCCCCCCCAAAGCACTGAACACACCTTGCCCACCAAAAACCTCCATTCACCCCTGATCCAACTGTAAATGGGCTAACACACCTCCCTTTAGCCCAACACCTGCCACCAGCCTTCCAGAAATCATCCCTATAAATCACATTCTAGACAAGAATCGCCTTAATCCCCCAATCAACACCTGCCTAAACTTTCAAACCCCTAAATTACTAAAAACCCCGTATAACAACCCCATAAAAGTAATAGCCGCAATAACCGCCTTCCCGAAAATACCAACCACGTCGAACCCACTCACAGACACTCAAACCCCCTGTAAGAGATACCCCCCTAAAATCGCCCCAATTGCCAAAATCAAAATAGAAACCATTATATAACCACTCTCAACCCCAAACATGAGTAAACAACCCCCAAAACTCTGCCCAAACACACCCATCAACAAAATTCGCAAACTATATACCAACCTCAAACCCGCCCCAACCAATACAATAACAACCTCTAACCCCCCATTTAATCCACTAAAAGCTCCCTCTAAAATTAAGTCCTTCGAATAAAACCCCCTAAGAAAAGGTATCCCGCACAAAGTCGCCCTTCTAAGGACCAAACACCCGCCACTAAAAGGCAACAAATGACCAATCCCGCCTAAGATTCGACCATCCTGCACATCCCCAGTAAAATGAATAATTGACCCAGCACACAAAAATAATAAAGCCTTAAACAAAGCATGAGTAAACAAATGAAAAACGGCAATAACGGGATAACCAGCCCCAACCGTAAATATCATTAACCCAAGTTGGCTAAGGGTCGATAGAGCAATAATTTTCTTTAAGTCGACCTCACAACAAGCCCTTAATCCGGCTATGACTAAGGTTAAAGCCCCCACTTTCCCTAAAACCCCCAAAACCTCAGGCCTCCCTAACAAAGACCTGTAAAACCGAATCACTAAATAAACACCAGCTGTAACTAACGTAGAAGAATGCACAAGAGCCGACACCGGAGTTGGCGCAGCCATAGCTGCTGGTAATCAAGCAGAAAACGGAATTTGTGCCCTCTTAGTTATAGCACCGACAACCACCAACAAACAAATTAACATACTGAAATCACCCAACACCCTAGACCCAAAACGCCACTCACCCCAATTAACCAAAAAACAAATAGCCAAAATTAATAAAGCATCCCCAATACGATTAGCTAAAACAGTCAACATTCCAGCAGCCAAAGATTTCTTATTCTGGTAATAAATAACCAAAGCAAAAGACACAATCCCCAGACCATCCCACCCCAAAAGGATCGTAACTAATCTAGGAACAAAAATTAGTAAATTTATCGACCCCACAAACCCTATAATCAGCAGCATAAATCGTCGAATAAACACTTCTCTGTCTATATAAGACACCCTAAACAAACATACTGAACCAGAAATTAAGCAAACAAAACAAGAAAAAATAATACTAACGTAATCGACAATAACAGGCAAAGTTCAGTCTACACCACACAAAAAGAAAAACTGTCACTCAATTAAATAACTCTCCCCCAGACAAACAACCCCATAAACCCCAAACACCCACATACCTACACAAACACAAAACAAAAAAATAGAAGACAACAACGGAGCCCCCAAACGACCTAAAATTTTCACACAGCACCACGAATCCCTCCGTACCAGCAACCACAACAAGTAGCCGAGTTAACTCTTTACCTATGCTATTTACTATATAAACAGAGAATAGGGAGTACCCTATCCTCCCTCTACTTACTTATTTATATATCCTACAAGTCTATAGGTACTCCTTAACTCTTTACCTATGCTATTTACTATATAAACAGAGAATAGGGAGTACCCTATCCTCCCTCTACTTACTTATTTATATATCCTACAAGTCTATAGGTACTCCTTAACTCTTTACCTATGCTATTTACTATATAAACAGAGAATAGGGAGTACCCTATCCTCCCTCTACTTACTTATTTATATATCCTACAAGTCTATAGGTACTCCTTAACTCTTTACCTATGCTATTTACTATATAAACAGAGAATAGGGAGTACCCTATCCTCCCTCTACTTACTTAACACTTTCTCACCTATTGTAAGGATTTAAATTGTAGAAAGTTTCTAACTTTTTTGTAAATAAACAAATCACCATTGAACTGAGGGCTAGTGGTTTCCACGAATGAGTTTGGATCATTAAATGGAGTTAAAATCTCCGCCTTCAACTAATTTAACCTAAATGTCTTGTAGTATATAGCCAGTATTACTGTAAACTGCAACTTTACCAAAGCAACAGCCAAGACATAAAGTATCACGCCGGAGGAACGGACTACCCTGATGAGGCAGAATATGGGCTCACACCTTGATACTTACCCAAAAAGTAGTATACAAATTACAGCTTGCTTACACCAAGTAGAAGGCCACCTAACCCTTTTTGAAGTAAAGTGGCAGAAAAGTGCCTCAGGTTTAAGCCCTGATCAGGGAGACTACTCCCTTTACTAATCACTCAACATATCATCTCAACCCTCGTCACATACCTACTGATTCTGTTAGGCGTAGCCTTTTTTACCTTACTAGAGCGTAAAGCCCTAGGCTACTTCCAAATCCGAAAAGGCCCAAATAAAGTTGGTCTAATCGGAATTCCACAGCCATTAGCCGATGCCTTGAAACTTTTTGTAAAAGAATGAATCCTACCAGTATCCTCCAACTATCTGCCATTCATCCTAACACCAACAACTATGCTTATCTTAGCACTTACTCTATGGCAACTATACCCATCCTTCATACTAACATCCCAAATAATTTTAGGAATACTACTATTTTTATGTGTCTCTTCGCTAGCTGTTTACACAACGCTGATAGCAGGATGATCCTCTAACTCAAAGTATGCTCTTTTAGGGGCCATCCGAGCAATGGCTCAAACCATCTCCTATGAAGTGACTATAACCCTAATTATCTTATTCTACCTATTCCTAAGGATAAAGATAGATTTAATTACAATTCGCTTAACCAATACCCTTATACCAACCGCTACCCTTTTTCTGCCTCTTAGCGTTATATGGATTGCAGTAATCCTAGCCGAAACAAATCGAGCCCCATTTGATTTCGCTGAAGGGGAATCAGAGCTAGTTTCTGGTTTCAACGTCGAATATGGCGGAGCAGGCTTTGCCTTCCTGTTTATAGCGGAATATAGAAACATTTTAATAATAAGCCTTCTTACATCCTGCACCCTAACAGGCACCCTAATTATGTCTATCCCTGTAGCAATCGTCTTTCTTTGGGCTCGAGCCACCCTACCACGCTATCGGTACGACTTATTAATAGCAATAGCCTGAAAGTCTTTTCTCCCAGTAAGACTTACAATCCTACTAACCCTAACCCCACTTCTATTCTTTTAATGCTTCATCCCTCACATCGATAGTATACAAGTACAGCTGCCTTCCAAGCAGAAAGCCCACACCTGGCCGATGTAATCACCCTCTTAACCCTATCCACCCTGTGACTATACTCAATAGTCACAATAATCCTTCCCATACATCCTCTATCCCTAGGCATAATAGTCTTAATATTAGCCTTCATTAATTGTGCCCTAATTAGAACCATAAGTCCATGGTATGCTTACATACTATTTTTTATTTTCATTGGTGGAATACTGGTCATATTCGCTTACATTGCATCACTTTCCCCAAATACCACATTCTCCACTAACCCACAAATCATACCTATAATTACAACTACTGTTATTATTTGTGGCTTCAGAAATTTGAACCTTACCTCAAACTACCAAACTAACCCAGACCTTAGGCTAAGTGTAATTAACACAACCCAAGCTTTAAGGTCCCTATACTCCCACAGTGGCAACAATTGCGTAATTCTGTTAGCTTGCGTATTACTCTTTACCATAGTTGCAAGGGTCAAATTATGTAAACCAAAAATAGGGGCACTACGCCCCTACTCTTAAGTCACCCCACTTACTCAACCAAAGAACACATAGTTAAAACTATACAAAGCAGACTATGATTGCCCATACCCCTATTAAAGAAAACACTAACACAAAACTGACCAAATAATTAATAAACTCTTCCACCAGAATTCCACTACGAACTCAGACTGGGCTTTGACCATGCTGAGTAGCGGAATAAACATATCAAGAATACAACCCCCTCAAAAACGTTATAACCCCTGTAAAAATACCAAAAACCATGGAATAACTCAAAACAGAAATACCCAACATTAACTCAGCCCACAAATTTAAAGAGGGCGGAGCAGCCATATTGATAGCACACATCAAAAACCAACACAGGGCAACGCCCGGAACTAACACCAATCCTCCCTTTACCAAGTACAACCTTCGAGTCCCATAACACTTGTACGTCTCTCTAGCCAAAAAAAATATCCCAGAAGAACACAACCCGTGCGCAACCATTATTATTAAACAACCCAATCAGCCTCACTCAGTCCTTGAAAATACTCCCCCTAAAACCAACCTTATATGCCCAACTGAAGAATAAGCCACTAAGGCCTTCACATCATTTTGGGCAAAACAAATCACACTTGCAACAACCCCACCCCCCAACCCTAGACAAAACACCGCCGTCATAGTAAAAGAGCTTACTAACCCTAACACATAAAAAACTCGCACCAACCCATAACCACCTAATTTTAGTAAAACTCCAGCTAAAATCATAGACCCCGCCACTGGTGCCTCAACATGTGCTTTAGGTAATCATAAATGAAACCCATAAATAGGCAATTTTACCAAAAAAGCCAATGAAGCACACAAAGTTACCAACCACCCTACACCTACATCCCCATAACAACCCCACCCCCAAAAAACAGACCCACTCCTAGTCAAAACCAATAAAATTAAAACTAATAATGGCAAAGAAGCCCTAACAGTATAAAGCATCATGTACTTCCCAGCCTGCAACCGCTCAGGTTGATACCCCCAACCTAAAATAATTAACAAAATTGGAATCAACCTAAACTCAAACATAATATAAAAATTCAACAAAGACCTAAGCCTAAAACAAAAGACAAGCACTAGTGTTAAAACCAAAACCCCAACAACAAATCTCACACAATTATTTTCTCCCTTATAAACATCTCGCACTCTCGCCAACACACTTAACCCAGAGACCAAAACAGTCAAAGACGCAAGCCCAGAGGAATAGTTATCAACAACCGCTAATTCACCACAACACCTCCCCAAACCTCCTGGGCTAAACCACAGCTCAAGCCTTACAAGAAATATACTAACACAACCCCAAATAAACCCCCATCACAACATCGACCTACCAAACAAACCAAGCACACCAACCATTACCCCCATAACAAGCAACCTAAAAATGGCCTGCAGTAAGCCCCCCAACGTAATCACTCCCAGTTCTACGCACCAAAGAGACTAAAACACTCAACCCCAACGCCGCCTCACATACCCCAAAGCCCAAAAAAATCAAACAAATACTCCTCAACTCCCCTAAAAATCAAACCACACTAAAAATTATAATATAAACCCTCAAAGTAAAAATCTCCATCCTTAACAAAGCCCCAAAAAGCCTCTTTCGCTGAGATATTAAACACACCCCACCAACCAACACCCCAATAGCCCCAACACCCACAGCAGGGAAAAACCTCATAATCACTTATTTATTAGACTTCAACCCCCTACTAAACTTTCACCCAATCTTGCTTCCCCCACCCCCTTTAATTACCCTGCCACAACTAATTTTATACCCCCCTCCAGCTCCCCACCAAAAAATCACCATTAACACAATCCAACAAATTAAAAAAAACAAAAAGACTACCACTCAAGACATAGGGCTTAATTGAGGCACAAAAGAATACCTAACAGGTAATACAAGCTTGACAAGCTTAAGTTATGCTTTAACTAATTCTTTATTTTAATGCCTATGCCCTATAGGGTGATCAGAAGAATACAATCCAACCAACAAAACAAACACATAGGCCTGCAAAAACCTTACAGCAAACTCAAACATCACATACCCCCACATTACTACTCTCCCAAACAACCTCCCCACAAAAGACATCCCATAAAAAAACCCAACTAAATACTCACCAATAACGTGTAACATAAGATGCCCCATAGTAATATTAGCAGCTAATCGAACTCCCAAAGTAATAGGACGGATTAGTACCCTAACACTCTCAATTAGTACAAGTAACGGAATCAACCCACTCGGACTACCCGTAGGAACTAAATGAGCAGCACTTTGAGTAACAGAATAGCCCCACCCACTAAAAATCAAACCGAATCAAACAACCCAAGCCAACACAAAAGTCAATGACAAATGCCTAGTTGGACTAAAGACATCAGGAATTATCCCCGAAATGTTTACAATAAAAATCATCACAAACAAAGAAACCTGACCTAAAGCAAATCCACCAAAGAACTTACCAGAACATCTTTTCACCAACCCTAAAATTAACTCAACCAACACAGAAGAAATGACCCTAACACTAGAAGCCCTAGCTCAAAGCTGCATCAAAGAAACTGATAAGCCAACAAACCCACTCAGCCAAACAAAACCCCAAATGCTAAAGCTTGAATGCATCCCAGCATCTAAAGACGAAAAAATATCTATTAACATCTAACTTAAAACCCCATTAACCTAAGACCCCCACCAATAAATACACAAATACAAAAAAATTCACACAACATCAACAAAATGCCAATATCACGCAGCAGCCTCAAAACCAAAATGGTGTGAGACAGAAAAGTGATGTAAATAACACCGAACTGTACAAACTACTAAAAAAGCCCTACCAATCAAAACATGTAACCCATGAAACCCAGTTATAACAAAGAAAGTAGACCCATAAACCCTATCGGCAACCCTAAAGGAAGCCTCCTCATACTCACCCCACTGAAGAACAGTGAAATACAAACCCAAGACCACAGTCAAACCCAACCCATACAAAGCCTCCTCACGATTTCCTCTTATCAGCGCATGATGAGCCCAGGTCACACTCACACCAGAACCCAACAACACAGCTGTGTTTAACAAAGGAACCTTAAATGCGTTCAAAGGTAAGATACCCACAGGAGGCCAAACACAACCTAATTCAATCCTAGGAACAAGCCTTCTATGAAAAAACCCCCAAAAAAAAGCAAAGAAAAAACACACCTCAGAAAAAATAAACAAAACCATCCCTCAACGTAAATTCATTCTAACCCAACTAGTATGATAACCCTGGTAAGTGCCCTCTCGAACCACATCTCGTCATCACTGTACCATAGTTAAAATAATAACCAAAAGCCCAAGTACCATTAAACCCACTCCTTTACCATGAAACCACCTTACTAACCCCACCGTTAAAAACAGTGCCCCACTTGCTGCAGTAAAAGGCCACGGACTAAACTCAACTAAATGAAAAGGATTACGTAGCATTTCAACTTTATTTTACCTACCTAACAGACAACAAAACAACCTTTGCAATCTGCCTATTCGAATGGAACGAAGCAGGGAAAATACCATCCTGTCACTCAAAGGCAGTCCCCAATGCCCTCCCCCAAACGACAGACCGCTGAGACACAAACGACTCCAGCAGTATAAACATAAACAACAAAACAGAAACAAAAGAAATTAAAGACCCCCAAGAAGACACTACATTCCACTTTGCAAACCTATCCGGATAATCTGAATACCGTCGAGGTATCCCAGCTAACCCCAAAAAGTGCTGAGGGAAAAAAGTCAAGTTAACACCAACAAATATCAGAATAAAGTGAACCTTTCTCCACACAACATGAAAGGTAACCCCAGAAATTAACGGATACCAATACCTAAAAGCCCTAAATAGCGCAAAAACAGCCCCCATCCTCAGCACATAATGAAAATGAGCCACTACATAATAAGTGTCATGCAACACAATGTCTAACGAAGAATTAGATAACACAATGCCAGTTAAGCCCCCCACCGTAAACAGAAAAATGAAGCCCAAAGCCCACATGATTGGAGGCTCGGTCTTATTAACAAAACCATGAATAGTGGCCAACCACCTAAAAACCTTAATACCAGTTGGCACGGCAATAATTATTGTGGCGGCAGTAAAATAAGCCCGGGTATCCACATCCATCCCAACAGTAAATATGTGATGTGCTCAAACAATAAACCCCAAAACCCCAATAGATACAATAGCATACACCATCCCCAAATAACCAAAAACCTGTTTCTTTCCGGCATAATGCATTACAATGTGAGAAATCATCCCAAACCCAGGCAAAATCAAAATATATACTTCAGGATGCCCAAAAAATCAAAACAAGTGTATATATAAAATAGGATCTCCCCCTCCAGTTGGGTCAAAAAATGAAGTATTAAGATTACGATCAGTAAGGAGCATCGTAATAGCCCCAGCTAACACAGGCAATGCCGCAACTAACAAAACCGCTGTTACCGTCACAGCCCATACGAATAACGGAATACGCTCAGCAACTACCCCAGGAGACCGCATATTTCCAACAGTAGAAATAAAGTTAATAGCACCTAGAATAGAAGAAGCACCAGCCAAATGCAACGAGAAAATAGCCAAGTCTACCGAAGCCCCGGAATGAGCAACATTTCCAGACAAAGGAGGATAGACTGTCCACCCAGTCCCCACACCACTCTCTACTAACGAAGACCTTAACAACAAAAAAAGAGCAGGCACAAGTAACCAAAACCTCAAATTGTTCAAACGAGGAAAGGCCATATCAGGAGCCCCAATTATTAACGGAATAAGTCAGTTTCCAAAACCCCCAATTATCATCGGTATCACCAAAAAGAAAATTATCATAAAAGCATGTGCTGTAACAATAACATTATACAGCTGATCATCCCCCAATAACCTACCAGGCTGCCCCAACTCTGCTCGAATTAAAAGCCTTAAAGCCAACCCAATCAACCCAGACCACAAAGCCAACAACAAGTATAAAGTACCAATATCTTTATGATTAGTAGAACACAACCACCGCAA